TTAACTAATTTGCAAATTAATTTAATTAATTAATATTAATATGGAATTAAGTGGATTTAATTAAATTTTTATATTTTAGGTGAAATTTAATTTATAAATATATTAAATTTAATATATATAAATATAATAAGATGAATTAATAAACTAGGATTAGATACCCTATTATATAAAATAATTATATTTTAATTTATAAATAAATGTTGAATCATTAAAATTAAATTATATGGCGGCTTTTCATTCTTATTAGAGAAATTTGTAATTTAATTTGATAATCCACGATAAGATTTACTTAAATAAAAAATTTATATATTGTTGTATATTTTAAAATAAAATTTATTATTAAGAATATTTTATAAAATAATAATTCAAATCAAAATGTAGTGTATTTAAGAATTTATGAGTTATAATAAATTAAATTTTTGGATATTTAAATTTTAATATTAATTTGAAAGAGGATTTAATAGTAAATTTAATAAAATTAATTAAATTGAAATTAGTTCTGAAAAGTGTACAAATTGCCCGTCAGTTTCATTTATGGAATAAGTCGTAACATAGTAAAAATATTGGAAAATGTTTTTAGAATAAAATTTTAGTTTAAATAAAAATATTTCATTTACAATGAGAAGTTTAATTTGTAAATTAAAATTTTATTTAATTAAATAAATTTAATATTTTAGATTTTATTAATATTGTAATTATTTAAAATTATATAATTTTTTTTTGTTTAAGTAATATATTATGAATTAATATTTAGATTAATAGATAAAGTAATGTAAATGAATTTTTTTAAGAATTAAATAAGTAAAATGATTTTTGTACCTTTTGTATCAGGGTTAATTAATATAATTTATAAATTTAATAATCTCGAAAAAGAAGAGCTAAATATTTAATTATGCTTTTGTGGAATAAAAAGTTATAATATTTATTTAGAAATTAAATGTTAATCGAATTTTTTTATATCTAGTTTTTTTTGAAATAAATTTAATTTATATATAAAAAAGTTAAAAAATTATTTTCAAAAAATTTTTTATGTTTTTATATAAAAAATTTATGGGATAATCTATAAATTTATAATATATAATTTTTATTATTTAATATAAATAGTATAAATTTAATAATGATTTTTATTAATGAGTATTTAATAATTTAATAATATTTTAAAATTTTAAAGATTTAAATTATAAATATAAGTAATTGAAATATATATATAATAAAAAAAAATAATTTTTAATTAAATTTAATTAAATATAATGATTGAATTAGTAATTAATTAATAATATATAAATTTAAAATTTAATTTATAAATAATATATATATATATAAGGAATTCAGCAAATTAAATATATTCACCTGTTTATCAAAAACATGGCTTATTGAGTAATAATTTTAAGTCAATTCTGCCCAATGATTATTAAAAATTTAATGGCTGCAGTATAATTGACTGTACAAAGGTAGCATAATCAATTGTTTTTTAATTGAGAACTGGAATGAAAGAGTTAATGAGATATATACTGTCTCATATATATATAATTAATTTAAATTTTTAGTTAAAATGCTAAAATTAGTTTATGGGACGATAAGACCCTATAGAATTTTATATTAATATATTGATTATAATTTAATTATTAAATATTAATATTTTGTTGGGAGGATAAGTAAATTTATTAAACTTTATTTAAAATATTAACTTTAATTAAAGAATAAATATTTTTGATCTTTTAATAAAAATTTATAGAATAAATTACCTTAGGGATAACAGCGTAATATCTTTTTAAAGATCATATTGAAAAAGGTGATTGCGACCTCGATGTTGAATTAAGATAAATTTTAAATGAAGAAATTTAATAATTAAGTCTGTTCGACTTTTAAAATCTTACATGATTTGAGTTCAAATCGACGTGAGTCAGATTGGTTTCTATCTATAAAAATATAGTAAATTATTTGTACGAAAGGACTATAATTTATAATTAAATTATTTTTATTAATTAATAAATAAATATTAATATAATTATATTAGCATATTTAGTGCATTAAATTTAGAATTTAAATAAATTATAAATTATTATAATATATAATAATTATAAATAATTTATTAAATTATATTTTATTAATTATTATAGTTTTGATTAGAGTTGCTTTTTTAACTTTATTTGAACGTAAATTATTAGGATATATTCAAGTTCGAAAAGGTCCAAATAAAAATGGATTTAATGGTTTATTTCAACCATTTATAGATGCTTTAAAATTGTTAACTAAAGAAATTTTTTATTTAAGGGTTAATTTAAGATATTTATATAGTCCGATAATTATATTTTTTTTATCAGTAATTTTGTGATTAATTTATCCTTGAGTTAATAAATTTTATTTTATAGATTTTAGAATTATTTATTTAATATTAGTTTTGAGATTAATAGTTTATCCTGTAATAATAATTGGTTGAGTATCAATATGTAATTATTCAATTTTAGGTTCATTACGTGCAGTTTCTCAAATGATTTCATTTGAAATTTTATTATTTTTAATATTTTTTATTATAATAATTATAATTGAAGATTATTTATTTTTTGAATTTTTTAAATTTCAGAAGAATATTAAATTTATATTTTTTTTATATCCTTTGTATTTGATTTTTATGGTAAGGGTATTAATTGATTTGAATCGAGTTCCATTTGATTTAATTGAGGGGGAGTCTGAATTAATTTCTGGATTTAATATTGAGTATTTTAGAAGGTTGTTTGTGTTAATTTTTTTATCAGAATATATAAATATTATATTTATTAGAATTATTTTGACTGTAATATTTTATGGGTTAAATAGTTGATCTCTATATTTTTTGTTAATTTTTATATTTCACTTAATTTTTTTAATAATAATTCGTGGGGTTTTACCTCGAATTCGATATGATATTTTAATAAAAGCTTGTTGGCTTGAATTATTAGTATTAAATTTAATATATTGTTTTTTAATTTATTTAATAAAAGAAATAATTATATTATGTTAATATATATATATATATATATATATGATTGAAATTAATATTATTTATGTTATAAATTAAATTATTTATAAATTTATATATTAATTATTATAATATAAAAGATTAATTAATTAATTAATAAATAAATTTAAAATTTAAATATATATTGAAAATTAATATAATATTATTATAAAATAATTTATTAAGTTAATAGAAAATTTTATTTCTATAATATGATTTCAAATCATAAACTTATTCAAGTTCATTAACTAATTTTTTAAAATTAAATCTCATATATTATTTATATATAAGGAAATAATTATATATAAAAAATATATAAAAGTGAAAAATATATTTAAATTAGTATAAGGATATTCAATTATTTGACCTCCTAATCAAGTTAATATAATAAAAATATTAATGAATCATCAATATATAAATTTATTAATAAAGTAAAATTTATTATTTTTTAGGTTATTATAATTAATTAGAGGAATAATATATAAAATAAAAATTGATATAAATAATATAATTACACCTCCTAGTTTATTTGGAATTGTACGTAAAATTGAATATGCAAATAAAAAATATCATTCAGGTTTAATATGAATAGGTGTAATTATAGGATTTGCTATTTTAAAATTATCAGGATCTCTTAATATAAAAGGTAGTTGTAGATTGATTAATATAAAAATTGTAAATGTAAAAATTAAAGTAATTAAATCTTTAATAGTGAAGTATGGATGAAAATTAATTTTATAAATATTTATTTTTGAATGAATTGGATTTGATGAACCTGTAATATGTAAAATTATTAAATGAATAAATACTATTAATAAAATAATAAAAGGTAAAATAAAATGAAATGAATAAAATCGATTTAATGTATCATTATTAATTGAAAATCCTCCTCAAATTCATTCAACAGTAAATTGACCAATATATGGAATTGCTGAAATAAGATTTGTAATTACTATGGCTCCTCAAAATGATATTTGTCCTCATGGTAGAACATAACCTAGAAAGGCTGTTGCTATTGATAAAAATAAAATTGATACACCAATTGATCATACTTGAATTAATTTAAATGAATAATAAAATAAATTTCGTGCAATATGTAAATATATAATTAAAAAATAAAATGATGCTCCGTTTATATGAATTAAACGGATTAACCATCCTGAATTTATATCTTTTATGATATTAGAAATTCTATAAAAAGCAATATTAATATTTGGGCAGTAGTGTATAGATAAGAATAATCCTGAAATGATTTGAATTGCTAAAAATATTCCTAGGATAGATCCAAAATTTCATATATAATTAATGTTAATTGGTGTGGGTAAATTAATAAATGATAATGGTAAATTGAATATATGAGTTTTATAAATTATGGGGATTATTTTTTTCATTTTCTTGTTCGTAAATTTTTATTTTTAATATAACAGATTTTTGTTATAATAAGAAGTATTAAAATTAAAAAAATAATAATTATTATTAAAATTAAATTATTTGGTTTATAATATAAATTTTTAATGATTTTTAATTTGTTATTTTTATGAAAATTAAAATTTAAATGTTTAAGAATAATTTTAATTTGATAAATTTGAAAAATTATAATTAATATAATTAATGAATTTAAAATTAATATTTTAGAAATATTATTATTTTTTTTTATTTTGTTAATTAATCTAATAAAATAAGAAAATATAATTAAAATTCCTCTAATGAAGATAATTATAAAAATATATAAATTTATTGAAAAATTTTGTTTTATAATTAAATTATTAAATGATATAAAAATGATATAAAAAATTAAATAAATTAATTGTTTTAAAGGATAATGAAAAATATTTATATAAAAATAATAAATAATAAGTATTAAATTAATATTTAAATTTATGAATAAAATAAAATTAAGAATTAATAAAGTTTTCATTTTTATTTTTATTAAATTTTGTTATATTAATATTATAGTTAAATTTTTAATTTACAAAATTAATGTTTTTATTAAACTATAAAACATTTATATTTAATTAACAAGAAATAGTTTAATTAAAATAATAATTTTGGGGATTATTGATGTTTTGAAAAAAATTTTTTTGAAATTTAATATTATATATAAATATATATATATATATATAAGTATAATATTGAATTTATTTTAGATTATATAATTTTTAATATAGTATTTTTAATATTAATTATTGTATTAAATTATAGAGTTTATTTTTTAAGGTTTTTAATTGGTATTGAGTATTTAATTTCAATAATTTTATTTTATTTATTATCAATAAATTATAGTGGATTTCTTTATTTAATTTATTTAATTTATTCAGTATGTGAAAGAGTATTAGGGTTATCATTGTTAGTAAGAATAAATTATGAGTATGGTCATCAAAAAATTAATTTTGTAAATTTAATATAATGAATGAAATTTTAATTTTATTAGTTGTTATATTTTTAATAAATTATATTAATTTTTATATTTTAGGAAATTTAATATTTTTAATAAGATTATATTTTTTAAAAAATATTAGATGAATTAAAAAATTAAATATTTTTGTAGGTTTAGGAAATAATAATTATTCAAATTATTTAATTTTAATAATAATTTGAGTTTTTGGGATAATTTTTTTAAATTTAAATGAAATAAGAAAAAAATGTTTAATGTTAAATTTAATTTTATTTTTTTTAATATTATTGAATTTTATAGTTATAGATTTATTAATATTTTATTTTATATATGAGTCTAGGTTATTATTAATTTTTTATATAGTAATAGAATGAGGATATAGAGAAGATCCGATTTTGGCTGCATTTTATTTAATATTTTATACTTTAGTATTTTCTTTGCCGATATTATATTTAATTTTTAAATTATTAAGAAGAAGGGGTAGGATAATTTTTTTTTTTTTAGAAATTAGAAAATTTAAATTTGATTATTTTAGTTTTATATATTTATTAATATCTTTTTTAATTAAAATTCCAATATATATATTTCATGGTTGATTAATTAAGGCACATGTAGAAGCTTCATTTTTTAGATCAATAATTTTAGCTTCAGTAATATTAAAGTTAGGGAGATATGGGATATTACGATTAATTTTAATTTTTAATAATAAATTTATTAATTTATCTTGTTATTTTATAATAATTAATTTATTTGGAATGTTAATTTTAAGAATAATATGTTTATTTCAATTTGATATAAAATTAATTATTGCTTTATCTTCAGTAATTCATATAGGAATTATATCTATGGGAATATTAAGTGGTTTAAAAATTGGTTTATTAGGAGGATTATTAATAATAATTTCTCATGGATTAGTTTCTTCAGGTTTATTTTATTTAGTAAATGAAATTTATAAACAAACTAATAGACGAATTATTTTTTTAAATAAAGGATTAATTAATTTAATACCATCAATATCAATAATATGATTTATAATATGTGTTTATAATTCAGGGGCTCCAATTTCTTTAAATATAGTAAGTGAGATTTTTTTGTTAATAAGGTTAATTATATGATATAAATATTTATTTATATTTTTGTTTTTTTATTGTTTATTAAGATTTATATATTCAATTTATTTATATAGATTTATTCAGTTTGGAAAGATTTATAGTTTTAATATTAATTTAATAAATAGAAGTTTATTAAATTATTTAACTTTAATTTTACATTTATTACCATTAAATTTATTTATTTTAAATTTATTTATTTATTTAAATAGTTTAATTAAAAATATTGAATTGTGATTTCAATGATATATAATAAATATAAAATATTTTAAATTATTTTAAAAATAATTGTTTTTGGAATTATATTAATTTTAATGAGTTTGATTTCTATATTTTTTGGATTTTATATTTTATTTATAAATAAATTATTAATTTATGAATGAATAATTTATAATTTAAGTTCAATAAAAATGAATTTGATTTTAATAATTAGATTTAAATTATTAATATTTATATTTTTAGTTATATTAATTTGTTCCATAATTTTATTATATAGGGTAAGTTATATAAATTTAAATAATAAATATTTAATTAAACGTTTTTATTATTTAATAATGTTATTTTTAATATCAATAATTTTTTTAATTTTAAGTCCTAATATATTGACTTTATTATTAGGATGAGATGGATTAGGTTTAATTTCTTATTGTTTAATTATTTATTATCAAAAGAATTTAGCTTTTAATTCAGGAATAATAACTGTAATTTTAAATCGTTTAGGTGATTCAAGATTATTAATAATTATTTCTTTTTTAATAATTTTTGGTAGATGGAATTTAATTTTATATAATATAAATTTATTAATTTTAATTATATTTTTAATTATAGTATTTAGAAAAAGTGCACAATTAATATTTATAATTTGATTACCTGCTGCGATAATAGCTCCTACACCTGTTTCTTCATTAGTTCATTCTTCAACATTAGTAACTGCTGGGATTTATTTATTAATTAATTATGAAATATTAATTGATTTAAAATATAAGGAGTATATTTTAATAATTTCAAGAATAACAATATTTATAGCAGGTGTAATAGCAAATTTTGAAATAGATTTTAAAAAAATTATTGCTTTATCAACATTAAGTCAATTAGGTTTTATAATAAGTATTTATTCTTTAGGAATAGTGAATTTAACATTTTTACATTTATTTATTCATGCTTTTTTTAAATCTATAATATTTATATGTGTTGGAAGATTTATTCATTATATAAAAGGAATTCAAAATTTTCGATTTTATATATTGTGTGGATTTCCATTTTTAGTTGGATTTTATTCAAAAGATTTAATTATTGAGTATTATTTTTTGAATATAATAAGAATTTTTAGATTATTAAATTTAATTATTGGAACAATTTTTACTGTATCATATTCATTTCGTTTAATATATATTTTAATAATAAATAATTTTATAATAAATTTAATTTATTTAGATGAAGATAATATTATAATAAATTATATAATATTTATTTTATTAATTATATTATTTATTAGAAAATTTATTTATAATTTTTTTTTTTTTCATATTAAGGTTAATTTATTTTATATTTTTAAATATTTTGTTTTTAAAATAATATTATTAGGAATTATATTTCCATTAAATAAAATTGTTTTATTTATTAAAAGTTTTTTTATAATGGATTTTTTTTATAAGTTTATTTTAAATTATTTAATATATTGATTAATTTTTTATGAAATTTATTTTGAAAAAGGAATAATTGAAAAGTTTACAGGAAAGATTATAAATTTTTTTTGTTATTTATTAGAAATAATTTATATATTAAAAATTTTTTTTATATTATTAATATATATTTATTTAATAATATTGATTATGTTTAATTAATTAATTATATATATATATATATATATATATATATATATGTTAAAAATAGATAATTTTATATTTAAAAAAAAAATTAGAAGAGTTTAAGTTATATTTAAATAGCTTATTAGTAGAGCATAATAAAGAAAATATTAAGGAAATTATTTTATTTTTAAATATATATATTTAAATATAAATAAATAGAAATAATGATAATTTAATATCTAAATTAAAGTTAGAAGCTTTATTAATATTATCTCTATTTATAATTAATTAATTAAATTTATTAATAATTTTATATTGAAAGTATAATGTTTTAAATAAACTATATAAATTAAATTTATAAAAATTTAAATTAGAATATTTTAATTCAATTATTTTATTAACAATAAAATGCCTCTTTTTGGCTTTAATTTAAAATTTATATATATATATATATATGAGTATAAGAAGTAAATATAATTACATTTAATTTCGGCTTAAATATAGATTTTAAAAAAAATCCTTATATTATATTTGTATATTTAATATTAATATATTCAATTTAAATAATTGCAGAATCATTCTATGATTAATGAAAAAATTAATATTGAAAAAAAAAAAATTATTATAAAAAATAAATATAAGAAATTTAGAGTTTTAATAAATGAAATTAATGGTATTAATAAGATAATTTCAATATCAAAGATTATAAATGTTAATGAAATTAAATAAAATGGAAGTGAAAATGGTAAATTTATTTTTGTAATTGGGTAAAATCCACATTCATATGGAAGATTTTTTTCAAAATTTATTTTTTTAATTATTGATAAAAATTTATTTAAGGTTAAAATAATAAAAATAATAATTAAAATTAATAAATAAAAAATTATAATATTAATTAAATATATTAAGTTATCTTAAATTTTTTAATTGGAAATTAATTGTAATAATTATACTATATATTTAATTAATTAATTTATAAAAATTAGATGAATAATAAAATTTAATTTATTAAAATGTAATAAAATATATAAATAAATAATCAAATTATATCTACAAAATGTCAATATCAAATTGAGAATTCAAAATTAATATGATGAATTGATGAAAAGTGATGTTTATTTATTCGGATAAAGGAATATAAAAGTATTAATGTACCAATAAGAACATGAATTCCATGAAATCCAGTTGATAAGTAAAAAATTGATCCAAAGATTCTATCATTAATACAGAAAAATGAATTATAATATTCAAATATTTGTATTAAATTAAAATAAAATCCTAAAATAATTGTAAGTATTAGATTTAATGTTCTTGATTTAAATTTATTATTTAATAAATTATAATGTCTTAATGTAACAGTGAATCCTGATGTAATTAAGATAATAGAGTTTAATAAAGGGATTTCAAATGGGTTAAAAAATTTAATTATTAAAGGAGGTCAAGAAAAATTAATTTCAATTGAAGGAGAAATTGAGTTATGGAAAAAAGTTCAGAAAAAGGAAATAAAAAAAAATAATTCAGAAATAATAAATATAATTATTCTAAATTTTATTATTGAAATAATTAATAGTGAATGTATTCCTTGAAAAGTTCTTTCTCGAATAATATCTCGAAATCATATAAGAGATGTTAAAATTAATATTATTAAATTAATAGTTATTAATAATAAATTATTTAAATAAATTCATAAAATAATTCTTAATATTAAATTTATTAAGTTTATTGATGAAATAATTGGTCAAGGACTAATAGTAACTATATGAAATGGAAAATTTTTTTTCATTTAATTAGATTCTGAAAAATATAATGTTAATAAAATTGAAAATACGTAAGCTTGAATTAAAGCTATAGAGATTTCTAAAGTTAATAATATATTTTGAATAATTAATGTAATTGGTAAAAATAATAAAAAATTTATTATAAAATTTCTTAATAAAATTAAAATTAAATGTCCTGAAATTAAATTTGCTGATAAACGAATTGATAAGGTTCAAGGTCGAATGATTAATCTAATTAATTCAATAATTACTATAAAATTTATTAAAAATTTAGGTGAATTTAATGGAACTAAATGTCTCAAAGTTTTTAAAGGGAAATTAATAATTGAATAAATTATAAATCTTATTCATAAAGATAATGATATTGATAAATTAAATAATAGATGTCTAGTTGATGTAAAAATATAAGGAATTAATCTAAATAAATTTAATAATATAATATAAATTATAATTCTTAAAAATAAAATAATATTTATAATATATTTATTTAATATAATTATTTTATATTCGTTAAATAAATATTTGATAAATAATTTTAAAATCATTATAATTCGTGATGGAATTAGTCAATATATATTTGGAAATATAATAATTGGTGTAAATATGAAGATTCAGTTTAATTGAAAATAATAATTAATTGATGGGTCAAAAGTTTCAAATAAATTTATCATAATCATTTTCATTTTTTGTAAATAATTTTTTTTTTAAAATTTTTAATTTTAAAATTTAATAATAAAGAATTTATTAAAATTATAATTAAAATTAAACAAATTATGCATATTAAAAAAATAATTAATCAATTAATAGGTATTATTTGTGGAATTCATTAGAAGTAAATTTTAATTACTATAATTGATTTAAAAGATCAATTCTTAATTTCAGACATCTAATGTTGGAAAAATAATAAATTAAATTATTGATTTTAGAATGACAATCTAATGTTATATAATTAACTAATTTTTCATAATATTTTTTTTTTAATTCAATTTGAAAATAATTCATAAGAAGTTCTTTCTAACATAATTGGTATAAATCTATGATTTATTCCACAAATTTCAGAACATTGACCAAAATAAATTCCAGGACGAATACAGAATAAATTTAATTGATTAACTCGTCCAGGAATTGCATCAACTTTAATTCCTAATGATGGAATAGTTCATGAATGAATTACATCTGTAGAAGATACAATTATTCGTATTGAAATTTTAAATGGAATAATTAATCGATTATCAGTTTCTAAAAGTCGAAATTGATTTATTGATTCATAATTTAATATATATGAATCAAATTCAGAATTATTAAATTCAGGATATTCATAGGATCAGTATCATTGATGACCAATTGATTTAATTGAAAAATAAGGATTTATAATTTCATCAATATAATACAAAATTTTTAAAGATGGGAAACAAATAATTATTAAAATAATTATAGGTATTAAAGTTCAAATAATTTCAATAGTATGATTTTTTAAAAGATTTAGATTTAAAAAATTATTTAATGAAAAATCTATAATAAAATATATTGTTAAAGTAATAATTATTGTTATTATTATTATAGTTAAATTATGAAATGAAATAAGATTATCAGAGTAAAAAGAATTTGAATCTTGAAATAAAAATATATTTCATGTAGAAATTTTTAATAATTGAAAAAATTTATTTGAATTTAAAATTCAATTCAGAATATATTGATTTATTAAAATATTAATATTAATAAAAGAATATAATCTTTATTGTTGAATTTTAAATTCAAAGCACTAATCTGCCATATTAATTTATATATATATATATATATAATTGATAATAATATTTAAAATAAATTATTTATTGAAAATATTTTTAATTTTATTTTTTGAAATTAATGGAATTTCTATTAGGAAATGATCAAAAGGTGGATAATTATTTAATCATTCAAGAGATGATTGATGAAATTTAAATAAAATTAATCGTTTAGAGATTAATCTTTCAAAAATAATAAAAATTAAAAGTAATATTCTATTTATTGAAATTATTGCTCCAATTGAAGAGATTAAATTTCAACAATAATATGAGTCTGGATAATCTGAATATCGTCGAGGTATAGATATTAATCCTAAAAAATGTTGAGGGAAAAATGTTATATTAACACCAATAAATATTATAATGAATTGAATTTTTAATCATTTTTGATTTATTATTAAACCTGTAATTATTGGGAATCAATGGATAATTCTTGAAATAATAGCAAAAACTGCTCCTATAGATAATACATAGTGAAAATGACCAACTACATAATATGTATCATGTAAGATAATATCAATTGAAGAATTTGAAAGTATAACACCAGTTAATCCTCCAATTGTAAATATTAAAATAAATCCAATTGATCAAATAATTGTAATATTAAAATTTATTTTTGAACCATGGTATGTAGCTAATCATCTGAAGACTTTAATTCCTGTAGGAACGGCAATAATTATTGTAGCAGATGTGAAATATGCTCGTGTATCAACATCTAATCCTACAGTAAATATATGATGAGCTCAAACAATAAATCCTAAGAATCCAATTCCTAATATAGCATAAATTATTCTTAAATTTCCAAAGGTTTCTTTTTTACCTCTTTCATTTATAATAATTTGTGAGATTAATCCGAATCCTGGTAAAATTAAAATATATACTTCTGGGTGACCAAAAAATCAAAATAAATGTTGATATAGAATAGGATCTCCTCCTCCTATAGGATCAAAGAATGAAGTATTAAAATTTCGATCAAAAAGAAGTATAGTAATTGCTCCAGCTAATACTGGTAAAGATAAAATTAATAGAATTACAGTAATACATACTGATCATGAGAATAAATTAATTTGATCATAATTTAATGAAAAATTTTTTATTATAAGAATTGTAACAATAAAATTTAATGATCCAATAATAGAGGAAATTCCTGATATATGTAAAGAAAAAATTGCAATATCAATTGATGGGGATGAATGAAATAGGTAGGAAGATAAAGGAGGATAAATAGTTCATCCTGTTCCTACATTAGGTGTAAATGTATTTCTTAATAGTAATATAAATAGTGATGGAGGTAAAAGTCAAAATCTAATATTATTTATTCGGGGAAAAGCTATATCTGGTGATCCTAGTATTAATGGAATTAAGTAATTTCCAAATCCTCCAATTATAAATGGTATTACTATAAAAAAAATTATTAAAAATGCATGTCTAGTTACTAAAGAATTATAAATTTGATCATTATTAATTCATATTCCGGGATGACTTAATTCTATTCGAATTAATAAACTTATGGATGAACCAATTATTCCTGATCATATAGCGAAAATAAAATATATTATTCCAATATTTTTATGATTAGTTGATATTAGTCATTTTTTTATTAAGATTTATAAATTATATTATATTTTTAATTTTGAAGATTAATAGTTTTTAAGTTAACTTAAAATCTTTTAAAATTTAATATTATTTAGATAAGTATTATGTCTGAAAAAGAAATAAATTGTAAATTTATTAATGGAAATTAAAATTTTTCTAATACTAATTTATATATATATATATATATATATATATATTTAATATAGTTTAAAAAAAAAAATTTTAAATTGCAAATTTAAAGATTAAATAAATTATTTATATTAAATTAAATTAAATAATATAAATATAAATGAATAAATTATTATAATAGATAAAGAGATTTTTTTAAAATTAATAAAATTAATTTTAGTTATTTTATTAAATTTAAATTTTAAAATTATAAATTTAAATAAAATAAAATAATTTCAAAGTATAAATATTCTTGATAATATTAATAAAAAGATTAAATTATTTCTGAAATTTAGATTTAAAGAATAAATAAATTCTCATTTTATTATAAATGTTATAAATAATGGAAATGAAGCATATATAAATAATATTAAAATTAATAAATAGTAAGAATTTAATGAAATATTATTAAAATTTAAATTTTTAATATTATAAAATTTTATAGTTAAAATTAAATTAAGAAATGAAGTTGAGTAAATAATTATAAATAATAAGAATAAATTTTTATTTCTATAAATTATTAAAATAAATAATAAAGAATTAAAAATTGATGAGCATCCAAATAATTTTTTAATAGAGAAATTTAGATTTGTATATAATGAAATAAATAAATTATTTAAAAATAAGAAGGTAATTATAATTGGTGAAAGATTAATAATTGAAGAAAAAAAATAAATAGGAATAAATTTTATAAATGTAGAAATAATAAAAATTTGTCTTCTTGAGGATTTATTATAAATTAAAATTATTCAAAAACAAAATGGGAATATACCAATTTTTATAAATATGGAGATTATTAATATTAAATTAATATCAGGATTTTTAAGAGTGAATAGTTGAGTAAAATTAAATGAAATAATTATAATTGTTATTAATCTTGAAATTGAGGAGATTATGAAATATAAAATTCTAATAATTTTATTTATTGATTTAATATTAATTATTCCAATTATAATGATAGTAGAAAATTCTATTGTTAATCACTGAATATAAATTCTTGATGAATTTATTAATATAAAAAATAAATTTATAATAAAAATTAAGTAAGTTAAATTTAATTTATTTATTAAAATTAATATTTATATTTATTAAAAATTAAATATTTTATATAAAAACTTATTATTTAATAATAGAATTTATTCTATTAGTATAAGATCCTTATTATATATGTATATATATATATATATATATAATTATATAATTTATAGTAATAGTATAATTATAAATGTATACATAAATATTTTATCAAAATATATCTTTTTCAGACATATTACTATTATATATATATATATAGATAAATAAATTAGATATATTAAATTATTAATTATTATTAAATGCAATTTAATTGTTATAAAATATTAACTAATATCCAATAATTATTAATTATAAAATAGGAAAGTTAAAATTTTTTAAATAAATATTTAAATTGAATATATATATATATATGTATAATATATAATATAATTAATTTTTTTTAATTTAATATATATATATATATAATAATAATAAGGAATTAAGTAATTATAAAAATAATAATAATAATAATTAATAAATTAATTTAATTTTAAAAATATTTTTTAAATTATTATTGTTAATATATTTATTATTATTTATAAAATTTATTTATATGGTATAAGTCTATAAGTTTAAATTATTTTATTATATATATATATATATATAATTAATAAATTTTATTTTAAAAAATATTTTTTTGAAATTGTTGTTATTATTATGTTTTAATAAAGTTAAATAAATATTTAAAGTTTATATAAAAATTTATAAAATTTATCGATAGGGTATGAGCCTATAAGCTTAAATTAGCCTATTATATA